TACATATCCGCCCAGTTTATCAACTTTTTCGGAAATGCTAGAACGAAGAATTTCTTTGTACATAATAGAAAAACTATATGATGAAGATCTTTATAATTCTTGGATTTATGCTAATGAAAAAAAAAAGTGCAATTTGAACAATGAATTGAGAAGCCGAATCCAAGTTATAGAAAAAAATGAGAGATCATCTAGTCTGGATATGCTTGAAAAAAAAACCATATTATGTGATGATGAAAAAAAAAAGAAATGCTTGCCAAAAGCTTATGATCCTTTTTTCAACGGACCATATCGAGGAACGAGAAAAGAATTAGATTCATGTGCAATCATGAATACTTATACAGATACAGAAGATTTAGTAGAATTTTTTTTTATAAATAAGATTCATGATCTACTTCTTAATGATTCCGTAGAACTTCACCGCCAATCATTTTTGAATTCTACAGAAGAAAAAGGAATTGATTCAGAAAGTGAAGCAAAATATTTTCAATTTTTATTTGATGTAATTACAACACATACAAAAGATCAAAAAATAATGAAAAAGAAATCTATTGGAATTAAAAAAGAAGAAATCAGTAAAAAGGTTTCTCGATGGTCATACAAATTAATCGAGAAATTGAGAGAAGAGGAAGAAGAAAATGAAGAAGATTTGGAGGAAGAATATTATGAGATTCATTCAAGAAAAGCCAAACGTGTGATAATTTATAATGATAATGATCAGAATACTAGTAATAATGATAAAAATCAAATGGAAGAGGAAGAGGTTACTTTGATACGTTACTCACAACAATCGGATTTTCGTCGCAATCTAATCAAAGGATCCATGCGCGCTCAAAGACGTAAAACAGTTATTTGGAACCTCTTTCAAGTAAATGTACATTCTCCTCTTTTTTTGGATCGTCTAGACAAAACATCTTTTTTTTCGTTTTTTGATATCAACGAAATTAAGAATCTAATTTTTAAGAATTGGATGGGGTTAAAAATTTCCTATTTTGAAAATGAAGATAAAAAAGAAGAAAAGGAGAAAGAAGAAAAAAAATATAAAAATGAACAGAAAGAAATATCAGAAGCTTGGGATACCTTTATATTGACTCAAGTAATAAGAGGTTTGATGTTAGTAACCCAATCTTTTCTTAGAAAATACATTATATTGCCTTCATTAATAATAGCCAAAAATCTTTTCCGTATATTATTATTTCAAATTCCCGAGTGGGACGAGGATTTTAAGGAATGGAATAGAGAAATCCATATTAAATGCACCTATAATGGTGTTCAATTATCAGAAACAGAATTTCCCCAAGCTTGGTTAATAGACGGTATTCAGATAAAGATTTTATATCCTTTCTGTCTAAAACCTTGGAGAAAATCTAGGGCACGACCTCATCATAGAGATCTAATGAAAAAAAAAGAAAAAAAAACAAATTTTTGTTTTTTAACAGTCTGGGGAATGGAAGCGGAACTTCCCTTTGGTTCTCCTCGAAAACGACCTTTCTTTTTTGAACCTATTTATAAAGAACTTCAAAAAAGAAAGAAAAAAGAAGTCATCCAAATAGTTCGAATTATCAACCTAATAATGAAAAAACTGGATAAAGTAAATCTAAATTTATTATTTGAAGTGAGGAAAGAAAAAGTATATGAACCAAACGAAAAGAAAAAAGATTTAAAAAGAAATATTACTAGCGAATCATCCGTTCTAAATCAAACGATAAATTGGTTCAATTATTCACTAATAGAAAGAAGAATCAAAGATCTTTCTGATAAGACAATTCAAATAAGGAATCAAATTGAAGGAACTGCAAAAGACAAGAAAAAAAAAGAAATAGTTATAATTTATGATAATAAAAGATCGGGATTACAGAAGCATATTTGGAAAATATTAAAAAGGAAAAATATCCGATTAATGCGTAAATCACACTACTTTATCAAATCATTCATTGAAAAAATATACATAGATATTTTTTTATATACCATTAATCTTTCTAAGATCAATACACAACTTTTATTTGAATCAACAAAAAAGATCTTTAATAAATCCATTTACAACAATGGAATAAATAAAGAACAAGAAGGAATTGATGAAAGAAATCAAAATACAATGAATTTTCTTTTGACTATAAAAAAATTGTTTTCAAATATTGATAATACTAAGACTAGCAATAAAAATTCCAATACTTATTGGAACTTATCTTCCCTATCCCAAGCATATGTTTTTTACAAAATATCACAAAACCAATTACTTAATAAGTATCAATTGAGACCTGTACTTCAATATCAAGGGAGCTATCCTTTTTTTAAGGATAATTTAAAAGACTATTATATGATACACGGAATATTTAATTATAAATCAAGACATAAGCACATTAATATGTTTGTAATGAACGAATGGAAAAACTGGTTAAAAAGTTATTATCAATACGATTTATCTAAAAAAAAAAAGTATCAATTAGTATTAGTACCTAAAGAATGGAGAAATAGAATTGAAAAACATCATATGATTCAAAATAAGGAATCAAACCAATTGGATTTCTATAAAAAATACCAATTCATTTATTCCATGAATGAAAATGACTATGCAGAGAATTCATTTAGGAATAAAAAGGATAAATGGAAAAAACATTACAGATATGATATTTTATCATATAAATACATAAACCTCCCTAATTTATACATTTCTGAATCAACATTAGAAAAAAACGGGGACCAAGAAATTAAATATCATTTCAATACATCGAAACCTGAATCATTTTATGTATTGGTAAGTATACCTAGTAATGATTATCTAGAAAAAGTAGAAAAAGGATTTCTTATTGATAGGAATACTAATTTGGATAGAAAATATTTTGATTGTAGAATTCTTCCTCTTTGTTTTCTAAATAATATTGAGAATAATATAGAGATCTGGACCAATGCACATATTGGCATCAAGATTCAGAAAAAGACTAAGACTGAAATTAATAATTTCAACAAAATGGAAAAAAAAGATCTTTTTCTTCCTACAATTCATCAAGAGAGCAAAACATGGAATTTCTTTTTTGATTGCATGGGAATGAATAAAAAAAGGTTATATGATAATGATATCGCATCCAATCATGATACTATATCCAATCTCGAAACTTGGTTCTTCCCAGAATTTGTACTACTTTTTGATGTCTATAAAATTCAACCTTGGATCATCCCAATCAAATCACTCTTTTTTAATTTTTCTATAAATGAAAAAAGTAAAAAAATTAACGTAAAATCATCTAAGAAAAAAAAAGATCTTGAATTAGTAAATTCCAAGCAGGAAGAAAACCAACAACAGGTCCAAAGAAATCTTCTACTAAACCAAAAGAATAAAAAAGCTGTTGAAGAAGATTACACAAGCTTAGAAATAAAAAAAGGTATTAAAAAAAAACAATATAAGAGCAAGAATGAAATGGAACTAGATTTTTTTTTGAGAAAATATTTACTTTTTCAACTAAGATGGGCTGATCTTTTGAATAATAAAGTAATGAAAAATATAAGGGTATATTGTCTTCTACTTAGACTGATAAATCCAAAGGAAATTGCTATATCTTCGATTCAAAGAGGTGAAATAAATCTAGATGAAATGTTGATTCAAAGGGACCTAGTTCTTGCAGAATTGATAAGAAAAGGAATATTTATTATTGAACCAATTTGTCTATCTATACGAAGGGACGGAAAATCTATTATATATCAAACTATGGATATTTCATCAGTCGATAATAAGAAGTACCAAACAAATAAAAAATACAAAAAAAAAAGAATTGAGAAAGGGGGGTTTGAAAAATCCATTGCACGACACAGCAACATATTTTTGAGTGGAGACAAAAATCATTATGATTTACTTGTTCCTGAAAATATTCTATCCCCCAGACGTCGTAGAGAATTTCGAATTCGAATTTGTTTAAATTCCCGGAATTTTCATGTTGTAGATAGAAATCCAAGATTTTGCAATGAAAATAAAATAAGAAAATGTGGTCAATTTTTGAATGAGAACAAACATATTAATACAGATATAAAAAATTTCATTAAATTCAAATTGTTTCTTTGGCCCAATTATAGATTAGAAGATTTAGCTTGTATGAATCGCTATTGGTTTGATGCCAATAACAGCAGTCGTTTCAGTATGTCAAGAATACATATGTATTAACAATTAGGAATCAATTCAATTCCAATGAAAAAGAATTTATAGTGGATTTCTTACATATTGTCTAACATATTTGGTAGATGAGAAAGCCAAAACATATACACTATGTAGTAATACTATAATACATACTATAATACATAATGCTGATTTCATAGTATATCAACTTTCATTAGGAAGAGTGGAATTTCTTTAAGTAAAAAGAACAAAGAAATTGTTCTATTTCGCGAATACATATATGTTTTGTATATTTTGATTAAAATATACAAAACATAAAAACATAAACCACATAAATGAAAAAAAGAGTATATGAATAGAATCCAATTTTGATGTATACTAGATGAAAAGATAAAAATAACTGGCATAATAAATATTCTTTATTATTATTTTTTTATTTTATTTTTCCTGATCGGTAAAATTCACAGAAAATAAAGATACAAATTTTCATTTATGGTCAAAAAAAATTCATTCATCTCAGTTATCACACAAGAAGAAAAAGAAGAAAATAGTGGATCTGTTGAATTTCAAGTATTCCATTTCACCAGTAAAATACGAAGACTTACTTCACATTTAGAATTGCACAAAAGAGATTTTTTATCACAAAGGGGTCTACGAATAATTCTAGGAAAACGTCAACGATTATTGACTTATTTGTCAAAGAAAAATAAAGTGCGTTATAAGAAATTAACGGATCAATTAAATATTCGGGAACCAAAAATTTCTTAATTAATTTTGAATTTATTATTATTCTTCTTGTTCTTTTTTATTTTTTAATTCTTTTTTTCTTAGTTCAGTTATTCTTTGTTTAGATTTCTCATTTTAATAAATTAATGAAATAATGAATTATGAGCCACAAGGTACATTGGACAAAGTTTCATAATTACCTTATCCCATACAAATCATTTACCTGTAACTATTTAATATCTTTAGTAATATTTCTGGAATCAGTTCTTATATTAGGAGGTCTGGGAATAGTATTACTTACCAATCCCATTGATTCTGCCTTTTCATTGGCATTGGTTCTTCTTGTTTGTATATCCTTAATTCTATATTTTTTTGAATTCCTATTTTGTAGCTGCCACGCAGTTCCTTATTTGTGGGAACCATAAATGTATTAATCATATTTGCTGTGCTGTTTATGAATGGTTCAGAATATTCCAATGATTCCTATTTGCAGACCTTTGGAAATAGGATCACTTCATTGGTTTGTACAAGTATTTTTTTTTCATTGAATGACTACTCTCCCAAATACGTTATGGTACGGAATTTTTTGGACTACAAGATCAAATCAGATTATAGAACAGGATTTCTTCATAAGTAATGTTCAACAAATTGGGAGTCTTTTATCCACAGATTTTTCTCTTCCTTTTAAACTCATTTATCTAATCCTTTTACTTTCTTTGATAGGTGCAATTACTATGGCCCATCAATAATCTAATATAATAACTTCTTTTTTTTATTGAAAGAATGAAAATTGAAAGAATGAAAATGGATTTAATATCTTTTTTTCTCAATCTACTGTGAATATATTCTTTTATTCTGTAATTCTTCTATTCTAGTCAACTTAATAGGTTTCATTTTTGTTCATATTTCAATGAATTGAGAGAGATGAGGAATTTATCAATCTTTGTTATAGCCATTGCTACTGTTTAAGCAGCTATTGGCCTAGTTATTGTTTCGTCGATCCATCGTAACAGAAAATAAATTCGTATTAATCAATCAAATTTGCTGAAGAATTAGTCATAATTCTTCTATTTTCACATAGAAATCGAAACATAAGACTTTTATAATTTTAGAATATTCTAATAGAATATTCTAAATAAATAAATAAAATAAAATAATAAAATATAATAGAATTAGAATAATAAGAATTAGAATAATAAGATAATATAATTAGAATTCAATATTAATAGAATCTAAAATTATCTTATTATTATTTATTTTCTTTCTTATCTTTTTTCATTTTCATATAGATTTATGATTGAGATTTAGAGTTACTAACCTCTTCTATCACTAACTTAATAACAAACGTATTAATTTGATATTGATATATAATATATTAATATCAAATTAATTCTATTTCTATCTATCTATATAATTATTCTACCTATATACTAGAATCTCTAGAATCTTTCTATATTCTATATTCTATATCTATATACATTCTATATACATATAGTAAAATTAACATGAATTGAATTCGTAAACTTATATTTCATGGTTATTGAAATGGAAATCAAAGTATCTTGGTCCTTTCTCATAAACAGATTAAAAAATCTATTGATTCTTAAAATTTTGATAAATCATTGATTCATCTGGTGTCTACAATAGAAAATAGAATTTTCTTATTTTACCAGATTGAAAATTTTTTGTGTTCAAAACTGGAATTTATAGACCCAATGTCACATTCAGTAAAGATTTATGATACATGTATAGGATGTACCCAATGTGTTCGAGCTTGCCCCACGGATGTATTGGAAATGATACCTTGGAACGGATGTAAAGCTAAGCAAATTGCTTCTGCGCCAAGAACCGAAGATTGTGTAGGTTGTAAAAGATGTGAATCCGCTTGTCCAACGGATTTTTTGAGTGTCCGTGTTTATTTATGGCATGAAACAACTCGCAGCATGGGTCTTTCTTATTGATATGTGACAAAAAACTCCACTTGAATCATTTGATTCCTCTTTACCAACAAAAGCCCGTATTCGAGAAAAGAGAATATATTATTCTTCTCCCGAGCACGGGCTTTTCTGGTATAATCTTATCTTGTCTTTATCACGAGTTATTTTCCTTGGTTAACAATACTTTTTGTTTTGCCCATATTTGCGGATTCTTCAATTCTCTTTTTCACTCATAAGAGAAAGAAGGTGTATAGGTGGTATACTCTATATATATGTATCCTAAGAGTTCCTTCTAATGATCTATTTATTTTGTTATCATTTTCAAATTGGACGATCCGATCCATTAACTCAATCCAAGAAGGATTCTAAATGGATCAATCTTTTTGATTTTCAATGGAGACTGAAAACCAATGGACTTTCCATAGGACCCTTTTTACTGACAGGATTTAGAACTACTTTAGTAGCTTGTACAATTACTCAAAATCCGCGATTTTTCTATTTCTTGATGTTAGCAATGTATAGTGGTCAAATAGCATCATTTTCTTCTCGAGACTTTTTCTTTTTTTTCATCATGTAGGAATTCAAATTAATTTATTTTTTTTATTTACTTTTATCCATGTGGGTAGGAAAAAAATGTCTATACTCGACTACAAAGTTGATTTTGTGCACTACCGGAGGTTCTTTTTTTTTTTCTCTTAATAGGAATTCTAGGAATAACTGGCATAGGACTTAATTAAATCATTTTACAAAGACTATCTCATAGATTGATTGGTGCTGCGCTTTTTTATTAGCAGGAACAAGTTGTGATAGAATACCTTTTTTTTTTATCCCGAAGAGATGGGGGATACCTATTGCAATGTCAAAAATATTTGACATGTTTAGTAGTTTCTCGATGGTTTCTCTTGCATTGCCAGGAATGAGTGGTTTTGTTGCAGAATTCTTACTCTTTTTTGGAATAATTACCAGCCCTAAATATCTTTTCATACCAAAAATGTTAATTAATTTTGTGATGTTAATTGGAATGATATTAACTTCTATTTTTTATTATCTATGTTACGATATTACGTCAGATTTTCTATGGATACAAGCTCTTTAATATTACATCGAATTTTTTTATTCTGGACCACGAGAACTATTTGTCTTGATCTATATCTTTCTACCTGTAATAGGAATTGGTATTTATCCTGATTTGTTCTCCCGTTATCGGTTGACAAGGTACAAGTTCTATTTTTATAGATACTAATTCTTTTTTTAGATTCAAGAAATTTAATTAATTGGAAAAAAGTCTTAGAATTCTTTGACTTTCATATTTTCACGATTCTTCGTTGTGCAATGAAAAAAAGGTAAGTGTTAATTAGAATTGTAATTAGATATATCTAAAGTTTTTGAGAACCATTTGAAAAATTCCTCTATTTAAAAGATTCTCAAAAACTCGTATAAAATTTCATTGTGTATCTGACGATTCTTTTATGTATCCTTTATTCTTTATGTATTCTTTATGCAGTTTCTTTTATTCAATTAGATATTCATTGGAATGAGCCATAACTATGGAACCCGATTCCTAATAGATTGATCCCAAAATAGCATATCCAAATTAAGAGAAATCCTATAGAAGCTACAAATGCCGAATTCGTAACTTGATCTTGCAATTTTGAATTTTTTCGAGTATGTAAATAAATTGCAAATATGGTCCAAGTAATAAATGCCCAAGTTTCCTTAGGATCCCAATTCCAATATGAACCCCATGCTTCATTAGCCCATACTGCTCCAGAAAGAATGCCTATGGTTAAAAAGGTAAACCCTAAACTAATGACACGATAACTCCAAGAATCCAAATGCTGAATTAATTGATATTTGTAAAAATTTTTAAATGATAGGAAAGAAGTCTTTTTTAAAATAGTTCCTTTTTCGTTCAAAAATTCCATATCACCAAAGAAAAATGATTTCCTTAAACTTAAAAAATTTTTGTTTTTCAAAAGAAAATCGATTTTTTTTTGAAATGTAATCACTATAAGAGCAACTGATAATAATGATCCGCATAAAAGAGCTGCATAGCTCAATAACATCATACTGACATGCATCATTAACCACTGAGATTGTAGAGCAGGTACTAATATTGCGGGTTGATGCATTTCAGTTGAAAGACCTGATGTGGCGAAACCTTGGGTAAAAATGGCACTTGGTGCAGTTATTGCGTTTAAATCATTTTTAGAATTCCTAATATACGGAATTATATGAATAATGGATAAACTCCATGAAAGGAAAATTAAAGATTCGTATAAATTACTTAAAGGAAAATGTCCCGAAGAAATCCAACGAGTAACTAAAAACACTGTTATAGAGGAAAAAGTAGCTATCATTCCTTTTTCTGACGAATTACGTAATTCTTCGATTTCGTAGACTAATAAGTTCATCAAATGAATTATAATCACAATTGAGATGATCGAAAAGGAAATATGAGTTAATATATGCTCTAAGGTCGCAAATATCATAAAGAAAAGTCCTTTTTAAAAAATTGAAATTGGGGCTTAAATAGAATCTAAAATATTGAAAAATTTAGATTCTTTAGATTCTATTAGATCTATTATACTATTAGATATCTATTGTATCTTTATTATTAACATGAATTAATGAATTAATATTTATGCCGCCACTCGGACTCGAACCGAGATGCTCTAGCACTGCTTCCTAAGAGCAGCGTGTCTACCAATTTCACCATGGCGGCGGCTTACTTTAAATAATAATAGGAAATTCATGTTGAATTGTCTATATTCAATAAAGTTTATCAAACAATGAATAAAGATGCCTTTCCATTCGTATATTGATATTGAAATATTCAATATCAATACTACTTAATTAGTATCTTCATCATCTTCATCTTCGTAAGTTCATTTTTAATAATCAAAATTATCCGTACTAGAAATCTAGCTTTTGTTTATCCAGAACAGTCAGAACTCAAAAGTTTCGTTCTCAGTCGGAGTCTAAAATTCATAATCTTTTTTATAATGATTTTGAGACCCAAGGCCTTAGTATAAAGTAGAATGGAATATTAAGATTCTTCCTTGTCTATCGTAATTGTGCTTTTCAAAATAGAAAAGCACAATTCATAGGAAATAAAAAAATATCACGAATTCAATATCAATAAATATAAATTTCAATAGATATAAAATAAAAAAAAATAAAATACACAATACTGAGTACTTCGAATCAAGTAGATAGAAAGATTCTTATTTTT